AGAATTTCATCTTTGGACCAAAAACAAGCAAGAGGTGGAATACCACAAAGAGAGAGTGTACCTAATAAAAAAGTAATTCTTGTAATTGGAACATATTTTGCTAAACCGCCCATAAGAACCATATTTTGACTTTTTTCTGGTGAATATCCAACAATGGGTTCCATTGAATGAATAATAGATCCGGATCCCAAAAACAATAAAGCTTTCGAATAGGCATGAGTGATCAAATGGAATAAAGCTGCTCGATAAGAACCTATGCCCAAAGCTAACATAATATAACCCAATTGAGACATTGTAGAATAAGCTAAACTTCTTTTAATGTCTCTTTGAGCAAGAGCCAAAGTCGCTCCTAATAGTACTGTTATTACGCCTATTAAAGAAATAAGATTCATTATGGAAGGTATAACTATGAAAAGAGGAAGAAGCCGAGCTACAAGAAAAATTCCCGCTGCTACCATAGTAGCAGCATGTATAAGAGCCGAAATGGGAGTGGGTCCTTCCATAGCATCAGGTAACCATATGTGAAGGGGGAATTGTGCGGATTTAGCAACTGCACCAAGGAATAAAAAAGAAGCACACAGAGTAGCAAATAAAGAATCTACTCCATTATTCTGAACCAAGTTATTAACTATTTCGAACAAATCCCGAAATTCTAAACTACCCGTTATCCAATAAAGGCCTAAAATTCCTAATAATAAACCAAAATCCCCTATACGATTGGTTACAAAAGCTTTTTGACAAGCACTTGCCGCAATTGGTCGTGTGAACCAAAAACCTATTAATAAATAGGAACACATTCCTACAAGTTCCCAAAAAATATAAATTTGTATCAAATTGGAACTAGTAACTAATCCCAACATAGAAGTATTGAAAAAACTCATATAGGCAAAAAATCTCAAATATCCTTGATCGTGAGACATATAATTGTCACTATAAATAAGAACCATGATTCCAACAGTAGTAATTAATATTGACATAATAGAAGTAAGTGGATCGATCAAGTGTCCGAACTCTAAAGAAAAATCATTATTGACGGTCCAAGACCATAGATATTGATAGATAGAATTTCCATTTATTTGCTCAATAGACAGATTAACCGAAAATGCCATAGCTATACTTAACATCAAAACACTTGGAAAAGCCCACATACGACGAATATTTTTTGTTGCTGTCGGAATAAGCAAAAGTCCAAATCCTATTAACATAGTAACTGGAAGTGGAAGAAGAGGTATTATCCACGCATATTTATATGTATGTTCCATAAAAAAAACAAATTTCCATTTTTTCTTATCTTATAATTGTTTCCGATTCACCAATTCTTATCGTTTTCGAAAGGAACAAAAAAAATCAACAAAAAAAGATATGAAAATTTTTTGATTTTTCATTATTCTGACTTTTCTCAGATATTGGAGGAAATATTCAAAAAGTTCCAATTCAATTGGTTAGTCAAATGATATGACCAAAGAGTTAGGTAAGAATAATTACTTAGTTATTAACTTTATTAACTAAAGAAAGATATTTATAGAAATGAGGAATATGAGATTTTAAATCATTCTACAACTATATTATCATTCTATTCTGGTAATATGTAAGACTATCATATACTATAGTCTAGTAAATAAAAACAATTATACCAAAACAGTAGAATATGGATGCATCAATAAATGAAAAAAGATCTAGTTATTCTAGTGAATTTATTTGTAGTAATTACTGCGGAACTAATTGATTGGATTCCAATCCAATAAGAAAGTATCCGAAATCTTATCTTATAATACTTCTTACTTTGTATATAGAATAGAATTAAAATAAAATAAAAATAACTAAAAATGGAAGTTCCCTTTCTTAGGTAATGGAATGTCTTGTTTAAGATATTAACTACTAGTTGTAGTTGAAGTTTGAACGTAAATTATAGACACGGCACTATGAGCTTATTCAATTACAACTAATAGTAATAAAAATCCCTTTTCATTTTCAAATTTTCCCCTCCTTTCTTCTATTTTCTTCCCTAGTGTGTTAGATATGTGACATACATATATTTTTATATATTATTTATATTAATATTATTTATATTATATAAATAATATAATATATATTTGTATTGTAGTATTGTATCTTATAAAAAAAATGTATGTTATGAAAAAAAAACTATTATAGACGTAATTAAGTATAGAAAATGACTAAAAAAGAATGACCCATTTTGAGCAATACATGTCTTTCACATACAAAAATAAAAATAAGTAACTCTTTTTTTGAATGGCAGTTCCAAAAAAACGTACTTCTATATCAAAAAAACGTATTCGTAGAAATATTTGGAAGAAAAAGGGATATTTAGCTGCAATAAAGGCTTTTTCTTTAGCAAAGTCAGTTTCCACCGGAGATTCAAAAAGTTTTTTTGTGCGACAAACAAGTAAGAAAATCTTGGAATAATAGGAATTTCCGTAGCTAGAAGAACTTTCAATTTTGGAATAGGAAGAATTCCCATTAACTAATGTATTGATATATTGAACTCCTCAATATTAGTTAGAACTAGCTGCTATAATATATAGAATAAGAATTTCTTTGTCTGTCGGTTCTAAATATCATTATTATTATTTTTTTTTTTTCATTCTAGTTTTTTAGAATCTATTTATTAATTTGTGAGATGGTTTTTGTCCTATTAATTTTCTTTTCCTAATAGAAAAATCTTTGTTCATTCTATTGGGAAAAGAAAGTTGTGATGAATATTGAAATTTTTTTTATTTAGAAATTTTGTACACAATAAACTATTATATTAATAGTTAATTAATACTTAATGATACTAAGAAAAGTCTCGAAATTGTTATTCCTTAAATTGAAATTTAGTATTAGTAATTAAATTGTGATAAATGATAAATATGAAATCCTATAGAATTTTATTCAATTTTTTTCATTTTGTTCATTGATAAAATAAATCTCTTTGACGATTTGTTTTTCATTTATCTGATTTCGCGGATTCAAAATATAAAATATATAAATAAATATATATATAAAAAAAAAGTAAAGGGGGCAGTTCTTAGTTTCTATTTCGACTGAAAAAACTTTCATTTCAAATTCCAAATGTTCCGGGGGAACCTAGCATATAGATAGTACCTAAAAGTTGATTGTTAAAACTGAACCTACGATGATACTAACCTAATTAAGAATTATTGAAAATTCAAAGATGAATTCAAATCTTATTTATCAGTTCTAATGGTTCCTAAACTATATTGGATCTAGACGATTCAATATGAATTGATTATTATTATTTCAAGTAAGCCGCTATGGTGAAATCGGTAGACACGCTGCTCTTAGGAAGCAGTGCTAGAGCATCTCGGTTCGAGTCCGAGTGGCGGCATAGAGATACAATGCATCCTATAATGTATTTAATTCCCTATTTCCATTCTGTAATGGGACCTCTTTTATCTATGATATTTGTCACTTTAGAACATATATTAACTCATCTCTCTTTTTCGATCATTTCAATTGTGATTATGATTCATTTGATGACCCTATTAGTCCACGAAATTATAGGGTTGCGGGATTCGTCGGAAAAAGGAATGATAGCTACTTTTTTTTCTATAACAGGATTATTAGTTACTCGTTGGATTTCTTCGAGACATTTTCCATTAAGTAATTTATACGAGTCATTAATCTTCCTTTCATGGAGTTTTTCCATTATTCATATGATTTCCAAGATACGGAATCAGAAAAATGATTTAAGCGCAATAACCGCCCCAAGTGCCATTTTTACCCAAGGTTTCGCTACATCGGGTCTTTCAAGTGAAATGCACCAATCGTCAATATTAGTACCTGCTCTACAATCTCAATGGTTAATGATGCACGTAAGTATGATGTTATTGAGTTACGCAGCTCTTTTATGTGGGTCGTTATTATCAGTGGCTTTTCTAGTCATTACATTTCGCAAAAACATCGATATTTTTGGTATTGACTTAATTAAGATTAAGTCATTTTTCTTTGGCAAGATCGAATACTTGAACGAAAAAAAAAATGTTTTTAAACACACTTCCTTTGTTTCATTTCAAAATTATTACAAATATCAATTAACTCAGCGTTTGGATTATTGGAGTTATCGTGTCATTAGTTTAGGGTTTACCTTTTTAACCATAGGTATTCTTTCTGGAGCAGTATGGGCTAATGAGGCATGGGGATCTTATTGGAATTGGGACCCCAAGGAAACTTGGGCCTTTATTACTTGGACTATATTCGCGATTTATTCACATACTAGAACAAATCAAACTTTGCAAAGTACGAATTCGGCACTTGTAGCTTCTATAGGATTTCTTATAATTTGGATATGCTATTTTGGGATCAATCTATTAGGAATAGGTCTACATAGTTATGGTTCATTCACATTAACATCTAATTGAATAAATTCCATGAGGAATACATAAGACCATCGTCCCATATATAACGGAAAGTTTGTGCGGGTTTTTGAGAACCATTTGAATCAAGGAATCATTCAAATGGTTCTCAAAAACCCGGAATACATCTTATTACAATTTGAATTCCTTTTCTTTTTTTGCGTTGTAGTCTATAGCGAATGATTTAAAAACTCTTAAAACGAAAACTTTGATTTCTGTCTCAGTACTGAAAACTATCTATGAAAATAATTAGATAGGATACCTTGTACCTTGTCAACTGATAGCGAGAGAACGAAATCCGGATAAATACCAATCCCTATTATGGGTAAAAAGATACAGATCGAAACAAATAGTTCTCTTGGTCCAGAATCCACAAAATTGGAATTTGGAACATTGAATAGTTTGTATCCATAGAACATCTGACGTAACATAGATAATAAATAAATAGGAGTTAATATCATTCCAATTGCCATTACAAATGTAATTAATATTTTTGGCATTAAAAGAAATTTTGGACTGGTAATTATTCCAAAAAATACTACTAATTCCGCAACAAAACCACTCATTCCTGGCAATGCAAGAGAAGCCATTGAGAAACTACTAAACAGAGTAAATATTTTTGGCATTGGAATGGATATCCCCCCCATTTCGTCGAGATAAACAAGACGTATTCTATCACAACTCGTTCCTACCAAGAAAAAAAGTGCAGCACCAATAAATCCATGAGAGAGTATTTGTAATATGGCTCCGTTGAGTCCCATGCCGGTTATAGAACCAATTCCTATAATTATGAAACCCATGTGAGATACAGAAGAATAGGCGATTCTCTTTTTTAAATTGCGTTGACCAAGAGAAGTTGAAGCTGCATAGATTATTTGCATTGTCCCTATTATCACCAACCAGGGAGAAAATATAGAGTGGGCGTGCGGTAATAATTCCATATTGATCCGAATCAATCCATATGCTCCCATTTTTAATAAGATTCCAGCTAGAAGCATACATGTACTGTAATGTGCTTCTCCATGGGTATCTGGTAGCCATGTATGTAGGGGTATAATCGGCAATTTGACAGCATAAGCAATAAGGAAGCCCAAATAGAATATTATTTCTAATGCCACAGGATATGACTGATGAGCTAATCTTTCAAAATCCAATGTTGGTTCATTGGAACCATATAAACCCATACCTAGAACCCCTATTAAGAGAAAAATGGAACCCCCCGCAGTGTACAAAATAAACTTTGTAGCCGAGTACAAACGTTTCTTTCCCCCCCACATGGATAAAAGTAAGTAAACAGGAATTAATTCTAACTCCCACATAAGGAAAAAAAGTAAAAGGTCTCGAGAAGAAAATAATCCTATTTGACCACTGTACATTGCTAACATCAGGAAATAGAATAATCGCGAATTTCGAGTAACAGGCCAAGCTGCTAAAGTAGCTAAAGTAGTGATAAATCCTGTCAGTAAAATGGGTCCCATGGAAAGCCCATCGATTCCCAGTCTCCAGTGAAAATCAAAAATATTTATCCATTTAAAATCCTCCTCCAATTGAATTAATGGATCGTCCAATTGGAAATGATAACAGAACACATAGGTTGTTAGAAGGAGTTCTAATAAGCATATACATATAGTATACCACCTAAATACCTTATTCCCCTTATGAGGGAGAAAGAAAATTGAAGAACCTGCGAATATTGGCAAAACTACAAGTAGCGTTAACCAAGGGAAATAACTCGTGATAAAGACAAGATGCGTTTTGACTAAAAAACCCGTGCTCGGAATAATATATTTTATCGAGTACGGGCTTTTGTCGGTAAAAAGGAATCAAATGATTCAAGTGGAGTTTTTTATAACGTATCAATAAGATAGACCCATGCTGCGGGTTGTTTCATGCCATAAATAAACACGGACACTCAAAAAATCTGTTGGACAGGCGGATTCACATCTCTTACAACCTACACAGTCCTCCGTTCTTGGCGCAGAAGCAATTTGCTTAGCTTTACATCCGTTCCAAGGTATCATTTCCAATACATCTGTGGGGCAGGCTCGTACACATTGAGTACATCCTATGCATGTATCATAAATTTTTACTGAATGCGACATTGGGTCTATAAATTCTAGTTTTGAACATAAAAAATTTTCGATCTGGTAAAGTAAAATCAGGAGTAAATGAATTATATTTATATTGTAGACACCAGACGAATCAATGGTTTATCAAAAAAATCTTAAGAATCAATATATATTTCTAAATCTGTTCATGAAAAAAGACCAAGAGACTTTGATTTCCGTTTCAACAACCATGATCATACGAGTCACGCATATGACTTCACATTGACATCGGTCAATGCATCGTCAATATTGCAATAGTAATATGGAAATATAATATTATACATATTACTATAAAAGAATAAAAAATGAAAAAAAAAATTCTATTTATATAATAGTTATGACTAATTATTCAACAAATTTGATTGATTGATACGAGTTGATTTTCTGTTACGATAGATCGACGAAACAATAGCTAGTCCAATAGCTGCTTCCGCGGCTGCAATGGCTATAATAAAGATTGAGAAAATGTCTCCTTTTAATTGACGACTATCAAATATATCAGAAAACGTTACGAGATTAATATTAACCGAATTTAGTATAAGTTCAAGACACATAAGTGCTCTAACCATGTTTCGACTTGTGATCAATCCATAGATACCTATAGAAAATAAATAGACGCTCAAAAAAAGTACATGTTCGAACATCATTGACTAACTCCTCATCAATCTCGATTCATTTCAATATGAACAATAATTCAACGGATTTGATTGACTAGAATCGAGCAATTACAGAAAAAAAGAGGGTATCCGCAGTAGATTAAACTAAAAACTTTCCCCTTTTTCATTTGATTTAAAATTTCTAACAATTTTATTAATTCTTATTAATTCTAAGTATTTGCTATTGACGAGCCATAGTAATTGCACCTATCAAAGAAACTAAAAGAATTATAGAAATAAGTTCAAACGGCAGATAAAAATCTGTTGATAAATGAATTCCAATTTGTTGAACGTTACTTATAAGGTCCTGTTCTATAATCTGGTTTGATCTTGTAGTCCAAATAATTCCGTACCATGACGTATCTGGGATAGTAGTAATTAGTGAAAAAAGAATACTTGTACAAACCAGTGAAGTGACTCCATCTCCAACAGTCCAAAGATAGGACCCGTTAGAATAGTCTGAACCGTTCATGAACATAACAGCAAATATTATTAAGACATTTATGGCTCCCACATAAATAAGGAGCTGTGCGGCAGCTACAAAATAGGAGTTTGCTGGAATATAGAATAAGGATATACAAACAAGAACGAATCCTAATGAAAAGGCAGAATAAATTGGATTGGTAAATAATACTACTCCTAGACCTCCTAATATAAGAAATAATCCTAGAAATACTACAAGTATATCGTGTATTGGTCCAGGTAAATCCATTATGTATACCAAATAAATAAGTCGAAATATTTCATGACCTTACTAAATAGTCCAGGAAAGAGAAGGGTGTTACCTTTATTTTTTTTTTTTTTTTTAGATGATGGATTTCTAATTGAATTAAATATTCAATCTTAATATGGTGTAGATATAGATAAAGTTATTGGTGAATCCTACTTTCTTTTTTCTTTTTTTTGAAAAAAAAAAAAGAAATAGTTGGAATTTTATATTTCGAAATCATCGCGAAACTATCGGTTTAAATCAAAGAGTAATTCTCAACAATCAATAGTTATTAATTATTATTTGTAATTTCTGACCAACCAAAAACTTGAATCCTTTATATCAAAGAACAAAATCTTAGTAATCAGTAATTGTTCTTGAATCAAGGGGTTTATCTTTGTCTATTTTGATTTGAGTCGAATTCATAACTGTTTGAATTGTGTAATCTCCAATTACTGACATTGGTAATCGGCCCAAAGCAATTTGATTATAATTCAATTCGTGACGATCATAAGTAGAAAGTTCATATTCTTCAGTCATCGATAAACAGTTTGTTGGACAATACTCGACACAGTTACCACAAAATATACAAACTCCAAAATCAATACTATAATTAAGCAATTGTTTCTTTTTAATATCTTTTTCAAATCTCCAATCAACAACGGGTAGATCTATGGGACATACACGAACACATACTTCACAAGCAATACATTTATCAAATTCGAAGTGGATTCGACCACGGAAACGTTCTGATGTGATCGATTTTTCATAAGGATATTGAATAGTTACAGGTAAACGATTTGTATGGGATAAGGTAATTATGAAACTTTGACCAATGTACCTTGCAGCTCGTATTGTTTGTTGACCATAATTTATGAACCCGGTCACCATAGGGAACATATTGTGGATCTCCGTGAATAAATTGCTGTTTTTTTCTCTTGTTTGAGATCGGTTATAAATCTAGAATATCATTATCCTATTCTATTATTTATAGTGAACCAAGTTGGGACGAAGTTGTCAATAATAGATTACCCAGGGAAATAGGCAAAAGAAATTTCCATCCAAGATTTAATAGCTGGTCTATTCTCATCCTAGGTAAAGTCCATCTTGCTGTGATAGGAATGAACAGAAACAAATAAGCTTTCGCTAATGTAATAAATATTCCAATTGTCATTCCAAAGACTCCAGCCATTTTATTTATTCCGAAAAGTTCAGGAATGGGTATGTACGGAATAGATAAATTCCACCCACCTAAGTAAAGAACTGTTATAAATAATGAAGAAACTAATAAATTTAGGTAAGAAGCAAGGTAAAATAAAGCGTATTTGATACCTGAATACTCTGTTTGATAACCTGCGACTAATTCCTCCTCTGCTTCTGGTAAATCGAAGGGTAATCTTTCACATTCCGCTAGAGAAGAAATTAGAAAAACTACGAATCCTATAGGCTGACGCCACAGATTCCACCCCCCAAAACCATATTTTGACTGTGCCTCAACTATATCAACTGTACTTGAACTGTTAGATAATTATAGTCGATAATAACATCACCGTTCATATCGCTATTTCAAAACCGTACATGAGACCTCGGCTTCATACGGCTCCTCTATGGCCAAAAATAAATGTAAGGACTTGCTCGATATTATCTCCATCTTTATTTAATTTAGATAGTAAATACAATAAATATATATCGGGTAGCCAAAAATTAGACCAATGAAATTCCGTCTGCTAGAATCAAAAATGCGCTTCCGAATTGATCTTATCCATTAGAATTTCTATTTTATTTTTGTTCGGTAATAACTTAATCCTTCAATAAAATACTCGTTATATCAATAACTAGAAAGAAAAAGAAAGAATTGGGCATTAATTCAAAATTCATGATACTAATTCTACTCTATATGTATAGATATAGATATGGATGGGAAAATAATAAATAAAAATCTTTTATTATTATTTCTTCACTTTTCTCATTCTATTTTTGCATTCCATTTCTTTTCTTTAGTTCCTCTTCTTCTTTCTCAGAGACTCAGAGAGAGGATACTCTGAAAAAAAAAAAATAAAGGATTAGTTCGTTTTTGATAGTTATTTCTTTAATCAGCGAATAGGAGCATACTCTAGATAGGAATCGTGAGGAAGTACTGCTTGGTCATTTCTACCAACTTAAAGTCCTCATTATGATTCGTTTTATCCAAACTTTTTTTTTATAAAAAAATACTGTTTTTTGATATCTTACATTATCTCCATTACTAATCTTTTATGTACCTTGGTGTTCCTAACTGTCCACTGATTTTGGATTGATCCCCGGTATGGTAATACATATAAGACAGTAGTAGTGTAACCCCATACGGTTGATCTTTTGTACCCGCTTCAAGATATAATAATTAGTCAAAGATTATTAATCTTGGGATAAACAGTTTACACTGCTTATGTTTATATTCTTGTACATAGGGAATGAGATTTTATCTTCTTACTGCAAATTTCTAAGCAGTTTGGTTTTACTCATATAACTATCTAGTTTAACTCATCGACCCTAATGATGAATAAAAAATTGATGAATAAAAAATGAAAATACCCATTCAATAATATTCAACCTTTTTACTTTAATTTCATTTCTAAAGAGAAGGGAAAATAATCATGTTCCAACGAATCACACGTAGAGATATTGATAACACACATAGAGTTAATGGTATTTCATAACTAATAGATTGAGCAGCAGCCCGTAGACCACCTGAAAAGGAATATTTATTGTTCGATCCATATCCTGACATAAGAAGTCCAATAGGAGCAATACTTGAAATGGAGATCCATAAAAAAACACCTATACTAAGATCGGCTAAAACAAGGCGATACCCAAAAGGAATTACTAAAAAACTTAGTAGAACTGATATGACCGCTATAGACGGTCCCGCGCTAAACAAACGAATATCTCCTCTGGATGGAAGTAGGTCCTCTTTAAAAAGTAATTTGGTCCCATCCGCTAGAGCTTGAAGAATTCCTAATGGGCCGGCATATTCAGGCCCGATACGTTGTTGTATTGCTGCGGATATTTCTCTTTCTAACCACACAATTACGAGTACCCCTATTATGATTCCTAATAGAAGGGTTAAAATAGGAACAAAGATCCATATGAGGCCATAGACTTCTTTTAAGGATTCCGATTTCGAAAAAGAATTGATAGCTTGTACTTCTATTTCTGTCGTATCAATTATCATTTCAACGATCAACTTCTCCCATAATGATATCTATACTACCTAGTATCGTCATGATATCAGCCAATTTCATTCTTTTAACTAGTTGAGGTAGAATTTGCAAATTGATAAAACCTGGTGGACGAATTTTCCATCTCCAGGGGAAAACACTACTATCTCCTATCAAATAAATTCCTAATTCTCCTTTTGGGGCCTCTACTCTCACATAAAGTTCTTGTTTTGACAATTCAAAATTGGGTGAAAGTTTTTTAGTAATAAATCTATAGTCAAAATTAGTCCATTCGGAATTTTTTCCTCTATCAAAGCGTCGGACTTCTAAATTTTCATAAGGTCCTCCAGGAATTCCTTCTAGAGCCTGTTGAATAATTTTTATAGATTCCTTCATTTCACCGATTCGTACTAAATAACGAGCTAGCGAATCTCCTTCTTTTTGCCATTGGACTTCCCAATCGAATTTATTGTAAGACTCATAACGATCAACTTTACGAAGATCCCATTGGATTCCGGAAGCTCGTAACATCGGTCCTGATAAACCCCAATTTATTGCTTCCTCTCCACCAATAATCCCCACTCCTTCAACTCGTTCCAAAAAAATAGGATTCCGGGTAATAAGTTTTTGATATTCAACAATTCCTGTTAAAAAATAATCGCAGAAATCCAAACATTTATCTATCCAGCCATAAGGCAGATCCGCGGCGACTCCCCCAATACGGAAATAATTATGCATCATTCGCATACCCGTGGCGGCTTCGAATAGATCATATAACAATTCCCTTTCTCTGAAAATATAGAAAAAGGGAGTCTGTGCGCCAATATCCGCCATAAAAGGTCCAAGCCATAACAAATGAGAAGCTATACGACTCAGTTCCAACATAATTACTCTAATGTAACTGGCTCTTTTAGGTACTTGAACACTTTCCAGTCGTTCTGGTGCATTTACTGTTATTGCTTCTGTGAACATAGTGGCTAAATAATCCCACCGTGTTACATAAGGCAAATATTGTATAATTGTTCGATTTTCCGCTATTTTTTCCATCCCTCTGTGTAAATAACCCAATATGGGTTCACAGTCAATAACATCTTCGCCATCGAGAGTAACGATCAGTCGAAGAACACCATGCATTGATGGGTGGTGAGGGCCCATATTAACTATCATGAGATCTTTTCTTGTAGCCGGTACAGTCATATCTTTTCTTCCTTAATTCATTATTCCATGAATTTCTCAAACGAGGTTCATCACAATGAAAAATCTAATAACTACTAATAACAAATAACTAAAGAAAAAATTAAAACCAATCTTCAAATTAATGAGTTTTTGACTCCCGAATACCCAATTGACCAATTAATTTCTTATAACGTACTCTATTTTTCTTTGACAAATAATTCAACAACCGTTGACGTTTTCCCAGAATTTTTCGTAGACCCCTTTGCGATAAAAAATCTCTTTTATGTAATTCCAAATGTGAAGTAAGTCTCCGTATCTTATCCGTGAAACTGAATACTTGAAATTCAACGGATCCGCAGTTTTTCTCTTTTTCTTGTCGAATAGCTGAGATAAATGAATTTTTGACCATAAAAAATAAATTTTTTTTTTCTTTTCCGTGGATTTTACCGAATCAGGAAAAATAATAATTATTATTATACCAGTTATTTCCAGTTAGTTTAATCTATAGCTAGTCCACAAAAATTCTTGATTTCTTGATATATACTACTTTATTTATTTATTTTATCCAAATCAAATTTGCAATTTGATTTGGATAAAAAGAGACGATACATTTATGCATTCACGAAAGAGAGTTATTTTTTACCTAAAAAGAAGATTCTGTTAATTTCTTCCTAGATCCAATTGAGAAGGAATTAAATCGGTATCATTTATCAGAATGTAACATAGCGTATATCTTTCGGCTTTTATTTTATCTAGCGAATATGTCATACGATAGATATTTTATAAGAAATATACTATTAATTAATTTCACTAATTCTGAATCGTGGATACATATGGATTCTTGACATACTGAAATGACTACCATTATTGGTATCAAACCAATAACGATTCATACAAGCTAAATCCTCTAAGCGATAATTGGGCCAAAGAAACAATTTGAATTTAAGAAATTTATTTGCATCTGTATTAAGATGCTTTTTCCCGTTCAAAAATTGTGCACAGTTTTTTATGTTATTTTGATTGCAAAATATTGGATTTCTATCCATAACATTCCAATTCTGGGAATTGAAACAAATTAGAATTCTCAATTCTCTACGACGTCTCGGAGATAGAATATTTTCCGGAACAAGCAAATCATAATGATTTTTGTTTCTATTCACAAGCATATTGCAGTGTGGTGCAATGGATCCATCAAAATTTTTTTTATCAACATATCTATTTTTTATTATGCATTTTTCATTAGTTTGGCGCTTATTCTTATCAACCAATGAAACACCTAGGGTTTGATATATAATATGTTTTCCGTCTTTTTTCATAGATAGACGAATTGGTTCGATAATAAATATTCCCTTTTTTATTAATTTTGTAAGAGTTAAGTCTTTCTGAATCAACATTACGTCCATATGCATCTCTCCTCTTTGAATTGAGGATATAGCAATTTCCCTTGGATCTATGAGTCTAAGTAGAAGACAATATACCTTGATATTATTGATCATTCTTTGATTCAAGGGATCATCCCATCGTAATTGAAAAAGAAAATATTTTTTCAGGAAGAAATTAAGTTCTGCTTCTTTCTTGCTCTTGAATTGTTTTTTCTTTCTACCTTTTTTAATGTCTGCTCCCGTGTAATCTTCTTCAACATCTTTTTTTTTGTTTTGTTTTTTTAGATCGGATACAAAATCTCCTTGGCCTTGTTGTTCGTTTTTTTTTTTTGAATTTTCTAATTCAAGATATTCTTTTTGATTAGCTAATATAGGAAGATTTTTTTTGTGATTTAGGCCGATCTTTTCATTTTGACTAATATTTTCATAGAAATGAAAAATAAGTAATTTGATTGGTATGATCCACGGTTTCATTTTATACGTATCAAAAAGTAGCACAAATTCTGGAAAAAACCAAGGTTTTAGGTTTGATATGGTATGATATAACCTTTCTTGATTCATTCCCATCCAATCAAAAAAATATTTTTTTTTATTGGATGGGTTTATTTTGTGATCAATCGTAAAAGAGAAAAGATCTTTTTTTTCAAATTTTTGAAAATTTTGAGTTTCGGTTTTAGCATTTTTATGAATCGTGGTGTCGATATGCCTATTGGTCCAGGTCTTAATTTCAATATTATTTCGAATACAAAAATGGAGAATTCTACAATCAAAAAATTTTCTATCCATATTTTTGTTCGTATCAATAATGGATCTTTTTTCTAGATAATCACTAATAGCTATACTTATCAATCCATAAAATGATTCGGGTTTCGGTGTACTGAAATTATATGGAATTTTTTTGTCCCCCACTTGTAATGTTGATCCATAAATATATGAGTTCCCACTATTCCCATAATTTATATATTTATATGATAAAAGATCATATCCGTAATGTTTTTTCAATTTTTCTTTTTGACGTATTGATGAATCGACTGCATATGGATAGCAGTTTTGTTTCATGTAATGAATTAATTGGTCTTTTTTTTTTCTATATAAATCCAATTTCATTGAGTTTTTCTTTTGAATTGTACGACATTGATTGACTCTATTTCGCCATTTTTTCGGTACTAAGGGGGACCATTTGGTCTGAGATAAATTGTATTGATAATGACTCCTTAACCAATTTTTCCATTTATTCATTCCAGACTTATGAATTTTCTTATACCTTGGTTTGGAATCAAATATTCCTCGTGTCGTACAATAATTCTTGATTATATCACTAAGAAAAGGATAGGTACCCTGATATTGAAGTACAGATCTCAAATGATACTTGTTAAGTAATTGATTTTGTGATAATTTGTAAAAAACATAGGCTTGAGACAAAGAAGATAAGTCACAAGACTTATTAGAAAACGACTTTTTTATAGTCGAAATAAAGTTCATTGTATTTTGATTTGTTTTCTCAATTCCTTCTTGATTTGTTTCATCGTTGTAAATGGATTTGTTGATAATTTTTTTTGTTGATTCAAAGAGAAGTTGGGCATTGATCCTGGGAATTTTAATGATACATAGTAATATATCTATGTATATTTTTTCAATGAGGGATTTTATAAAATAATGCGATTTACGTATTAATCGGATATTTTTTCTTTTGAATATTTTCCAAATATCCTTCTGTGATTCCGATCTTTTATCATCACAAATTCGAACTATTTTTTTTTTATCTTTTGTGATTCCTTCTGTTTGAGTCCTAATTGTGATTGTTTTATTAGCAAGATCTTTGATTTTCGTTTCTATGAGTGAAGAATTTTCATTTACACAATTCATGGATCGAATTTGAGTGGTCGATTCACGGATAATCTTATTATTTATATTGGAATCTTTTCCGCTTTCATTCGGTTCATATACTTTGATCTCCCTCAATTTCAATAAGAAAATGGGGTTTATTTTTTCAAGTTCTTTCATTATTAAGTTTATAACTAGAACTATTTTGATGACCCATCTTGTTTTTTTTTTTGAAACTTTTTGAAACCGTTTTCTTCTTTCTTTGAAAACCTTTATAACTTGAAAAAATTGCTTTTTCAATTTTCTCATTTTTTTTTCGAGTTCTTTAAAAATGGGTTCAAAAAAAGAAGGTCGTTTTCGGGGAGACCCAAAAGGTAGTTCTGCTTCCTTTCCCCAGATTGTTAAAAAACAAAAATTGTCTTTTTTCTCCTTTTTCTTTATTTTCTGATCTCGATGATGAGATCGTATTTTAGATCTTCTCCAAGGTTTCAGACAGAAGGGAAATAAAATCTTTATTTGAATACCGTCTGTTAACCAATTTTGGGGAAATTCTGTTTCTGATAATTGAACGCCATTATAGGTACATTTAACATGCATTTCTTTATTCCATTCCTTCAAATCCTCATACCACTCGGGGAATTGCAATAATAACATACGGCCGATATTTTTAGCTATTATCAATAAGGGTAATATAACGTATTTTCGAAGAAAAGATTGGGTTACTAACATTAAACCTCTTATTGCTTGAGTAAATATAAAGGTATCCCAAGCTTCTGATATTGCTATTCGTTCATTTTCCTCTTCTTTTTCTTCGTTTGTTTGCTCCTTTTCTTTTGTCTCCTCCTCCTCAAAATACGAAATTTGTAATTCTGGATTTCCCCCTATCCAATTCCTAAAAATGAGATTAATCGTTTCAGAGATATCAAAAAACGAAAAAAAAAATGTTTTGTCTATTCGATCCAAAAAAAGTGGAGAATGCACATTTGCTTGAAACATTTCCCAAGTAACTGTTTTCCGTCTTTGAGCACGCATGGATCCTTTGATTATACCCCGGCGAAAATCTGATTGTTGTGAGTAACGTATCAAAGCCACTTCCTCTTCTTCATCACTAGTGCTAGTATTACTAGTACTATTATTACTAGTACTATTATTACTAGCACTGGAATTAGTACTCTGATTGTTATCAGTATAAATTACCACGCGTTTGCCTTTTCTTGAACGAATTTCAGGATCTTCCGTCGATTCTTCGTCATTTTCTTCTTCTTCTTCTTCCAAATCGTCTGTCAATTTGTATGACCACCGAGAAACCCTTTTACTGATTTCTTCCATTCCAATAGATTTCTTTTTCATTGTTGTTAGATCGTTTGGATCAGTTGTAATTACATCGAATAGAAATTTTAAAGATTTTGCTTGACTTTCTGAATCAACTCTTCGTGCGCGTTCAAAAGATAATTTGTCGGTTGAGGTTAAAAAATTCCCAATCGAATTCGAATTCAATAATAATTCCCCGACAAAGTCGAATCTATTCTTTTGATGTTCCAATTCTTGAGAATCATTATGAAATAGACCATGAATCTTATTTATCCAAAACATTTTTACGGAATCTGCCGTGGAAGTTCTTAAATCATTTATGATTGCACGCGAATCGCATTTTTTTATTGTTCCCCGATAGGGCCCGTTCAAAAAAGGATCATACCTTTTGGGTAAGTATTCTTCTTCATTTTCATCATCACACAATCTGGTCCTTTTTTCTAGCATATCTAAAGCAAGAGATCCCTTCTCTTTTTCTAGAATTTTTATTCGACTTATTAATTCATTGTTTAAGTTGTATTTTTTTTGTTCATTGGTATAAACCCAATAATTATACAAGTTTTCTTGCGATAGTTTTTCTGTCGTGTACAAAGAAATTTTCCGCTCTATCATTTCTGAAAAAGTGGATAAACTGGGTGGATATGTAAAAGAGACTATTTGTTTTCCATCACTAGGGCATATATAAAAAAAATATTGTGACATTTCATTTCGTACAGCATTTTCGAATCGATCATTTTTTATATATCTCCATGGTCGAT